TCAACAGAATGAACATTCATTTGATCTTGATCCTTGTGGAGCGAAAAAGGCACTATACTGGATCTGCACAGAGCTCCTGATAATATCCATAAATGACTTGTTTTGGGTAAGAGATGAACATTACCATATTTATATTCAGGTGCATGGTACACATCGGTACTCCAGTGCATTTCTCCCTCTGAGTCAGAATAAATATGTTTTCGAACTTTCTCTTTAACTTTATTAAAATTGAAAGTGGATGTTCCAGCGCGAATCTCAGCAATCACTTGTTCTGATTCTACATATTGATCGTTTTGAACTAAAAGAAAACTTTTGGGTGGAATATTCACATTATGTAGAATATCGTGACTCTCAATAGTTACATACAGGTCTATATAACATAGAAAAGCAGGATGCCCATGACGTGTACGTGTGGGATGAACCAAATCCTCATTGAATTTTATTTTTCCCTTAAAAGGAGCTCGTACATGTTCTGCAGTACCACCTGTGAATACTCCACCGGTATGAAAAGTTCTTAATGTTAGTTGAGTCCCCGGTTCGCCGATTGATTGACCCGCAATAATACCTACTGCTTCTCCTAATTCGACCAGGTCGCCATGAGTGGGACTCTGACCATAACATAATCGACAGATCCAAGATATACTCCTGCAAAGAAAGGGGGTTCGAATATATATTGGTTGTGTTCGAAAGGTTATGAATCGAGTGACAAGTCCAACCCCAATATCTTTATTTTGAGCGGCAATGCAACGTGGGCCCATATATATATTGTATGCTAATACACGACCAATTAGTGTTTGGACCCAAATTCTTTCCGTCATCCCATTTCTAGGACTCACGGAAATGCCTCGGGTAGTGCCACAATCTGTTCTACGTACAACAATGTGTTGAACTACTTCAACAAGTCTACGCGTGAGGTATCCAGCATCTGATGTTCGTACAGCAGTATCCACAACTCCTTTGCGGGCTCCGTAGCAGGAAATGATATATTCTGTTAAAGAAAGTCCTTCGCGTAAATTGCTTTGAATCGGTAAATCAATCATTTGTCCTTGGGGATCCGACATTAATCCTCTCATACCTACTAATTGGTGTACCTGAGATGCATTTCCTCTAGCTCCCGAAAAGGACATTATATGGACTGAATTAGAAGGATCAGTCATCCTAAAATTAGGATGCATTTCTTGTCTCAAATATTCACTTGTAGCATACCATATCTCAATGGATTGGCGTAATTTTTCTACTGTGTGTACATTCCCATAATGATGGTGCTTTTCTAAAATGAAACTTTGTTGTTCAGCATCTTGGACTAGCCACCCCTTAGAAGGTACTGTTAAAAGATCATCAATTCCTAATGAAATGGATGTAGCAGTGGCTTGCTGGAAACCCAGAGTCTTTACTTGATCCAGGGTGTGCGATGTATATGCCATTCCGAAGTGATCTATTAATCTGCTAATAAGTCGTTTCATGGCAGACCCATCTATCGCTTTATTGTAAAAGAACAGATCAGCCCATTCTGCCATAAGTACTTCTCTATTCCGCTGAGTAGGATTCGCCAATGGGTTTGAGTCAGTGATTCGAAGACCTCCTTTACTGGATCTCGATTCATGTAGAAATTAAGGAATTATGATTCCAGTTGAACCGGAGAGATCCAAATTCCCGCGGTATTACATAATTCCTTAGCTTAGGTACCGTATGAGTAGGCCTGACAAAACCCCTGTATGGCTTCTTCTATTTCTCGAGAAAAAGAAATATGACCAACAGTGGTTCGGGTGTATATACAAAGGGTTTGTTTTTTTATACGTCTTACTATTAGATAGTGCCCATAAATTTCATGATAGGTACCCAAAGATTCATATTGCACTTCGACAGGAACTTCTCTTGAGGCAATGACACGTTGATCTAGTCGCCACCGAAGCCACAAAGGACTATCTAAATTGATTCGTTTCTGCTGATAAACTATAAGTACATCGTAGGAACTACAAAAATAGGGCTCTTTCTCTTTCGTAGTATATTTATACTTATAATCATTAACTGTTTCATTTTGATAGTTTATGCGATTCCATGGATTATACCTATTTGCACAAATACCTCGACGATTCCCGATCGTTAATACATAGAGTCCAATAAGCATATCTTGGGTTGGTACCGAAATGGGATCTCCAATAGCCGGAGAAAAGAGATTCATATGAGAAAACATAAGTAAACGAGCCTCCGCTTGCGCTTCCAAAGATAAAGGTACATGAACAGCCATTTGATCCCCATCAAAGTCTGCATTGAATCCTTTACGAACTAATGGATGTAAACAAATAGCACGTCCACCCCCTAAAATGGGCTGGAACGCCTGTATGCCTAATCTATGCAGGGTGGGCGCTCTATTCAACAATACAGGATGCCCCTGCATAACTTCTTGAAGTATTTCCCATACAATGGGTTCTTTTTCCCGAATTTGACTTTTAGCAATTCCTATGTTAGAAGCGATATGTCGTCTGATTAAACCACGAAT